GCATCTTTATAAGAAATCCGCGATTTCTTTCAATTTCTAATCCAATACGTAAATTTATTGGTTCTGTCAAGCTAGCTATATGTTGTGTATTGTCGACAATTTCTACATAAGGTGGTAAGATGATATCTCGAGCAGTTACATATCCAGGACCTCTAACACAAATAGACGCGTCACAAGTTCCATATAGATTACTTCTCAATACAATTTCTTTCAAATTCATTATAATTTCGTGGGCCGATTCTTGAATACCCGTTATAGTAGAATATTCGTGGGAGACGTTCTCAGATTTTACACGTGTGATACATGTTCCTTCTATTTCTCCAAGCAAAGCTCTTCGCATCGCAATGCCTATTGTGTCGGCTTGTCCTTTCATAAGTGGAGACAGAATAAATCGACCATAATAAAGGCGTTTACTGTCTGTTCTTGATTCAACACACTTCCACTGTAGTGTCCGAGTAGATACTGTTACTTTCTCTCGAACCATAGTAATAATATTTTTTTTGATTGAATTATTTATTTCTCTTGTTTCTCTTGAAATTTCTTCACTGTTTATTTCTATACACGTCTTTTTTTCGGAGGTCTACAGCCATTATGTGGCATAGGGGTTACATCCCGTACAAAAGTTAATAGTATACCACTTCTACGAATAGCTCGTAATGCGGCGTCTCTTCCGAGACCGGGACCTTTTATCATGACTTCTGCTCGTTGCATACCTTGATCTACTACTGTACGAATAGCAACCGATGCTGCAGTTTGAGCGGCAAAGGGTGTCCCTCTTCTTGTACCCTTGAATCCACAAGTACCGGCCGAGGACCAGGAAACCACCCGACCTCGTACATCTGTAACTGTAACAATGGTATTATTGAAACTTGCTTGAACATGAATAACTCCCTTTGGTATTTTACGTGCACTTTTACGTGCACCAATACGTAAATTTCTACGTAAACCAGTTCTCGGTATACCTTTTGCCATATTGTATCATCTCATAAATATGAGTCAAAAATATATGGATATATCCATTTCATGTCAAAACAGATTCTTTATTTGTACGCTGAGCCCTTTAGTGAGTCTGATTATCCCTTTATCCTTGTCTTTGTTTATGTCTCGGATTGGCACAAATTACTCTAATGCGCCCCCGTCTACGAATTAGTCGACATTTTTCACAAATTTTACGAACGGAAGCTCTTATTTTCATATTTGTTATTCCTTATCTTAATTCTGAATCTACTTCTCGGTAGAAAATAGGTTTCTTGGAATTTTTTATCTTGAATCGTATTGAATAAAAATCACCTAATCCTTCAAATCCTTGTTTCGGAGTCGATAAATTATACGTCCTCTGGTTGAATCATAACGACTTACTTCAATTTTGACTTTATCTCCGGGAAGTATCCGTATAAAACTACGCCGGATCTTTCCCGAAACATAACCTAGAATCAGATCCTCATTATCTAAACGAACCCGGAACATGCCATTGGGAAGCGATTCAGTAATTAAACCTTCATGAATCCATTTTTGTTCTTTCATTTCAGGTAAAGCCCCCTTGAGGTATCAACTAATGGAGGAGAAACGATATTAGACAACTCACCCCCTTATCTTTTTTTTTTTACAAATAGGAAGAGGTTTCGGATTTCATTTGGATATTAAATGAATTACCATATATAACATAAAATTTCTCCGCCGATTCCTTCTAGTCGAGCCTCTCGATCTGTCATTATACCCCGAGAAGTAGAAAGAATTACAATCCCTATCCCACCTAAAATTCTAGGAATTCGTTGAGAGTTAGAATAAATTCGTAGACCCGGTCGGCTGATCCGTTTTAAATTTAATAAATTCCTATAGGGTCTTTTTCTATTCCTGCTATGTCGCAGGGTTAAAACTAAAAAATTTTGGTTTTTTTCTCGATGTTTTCTGACGTTTTCGATAAAACCTTCTCGGAAAAGTATTTTAACAATATTTTCGGTAATATTAGTAGATGCTATGCGAACAACTCTTTTTCTATCCATATCAGCATTTCGTATAGAGGTTATTATCTCAGCAATAGTGTCTCTACCCATGATGAACTCAAACTTTTGGTGTCTCAAAATTGGATATAATTAACATGTTTTTTTATTGGTTTATGAATATAAAAATTTTAAGGTATATACGCGAAACACAAGCTACGAATTAATCTAGTTCTTAAATTATTTTTTTTTTCAAATACCCCAAAAATATCAGATCTCTTTTTATTTTATAATACTTCGGGAGCTAATGAAACTATTTTAGTAAAATTTAATTGTCTCAATTCGCGGGGGATTGCCCCAAAAATGCGAGTTCCTTTTGGGTTTCCTTCTTGATCAATCACAACTGCAGCATTGTCATCATATCGTATTATCATACCGCTGTCACGTTTAAGTTCTTTACAGGTACGAACAATTACAGCTCTGACTACTTCTGATTTTTCTAGGGGCATATTTGGTACTGCTTCTTTAATCACAGCAACAATAACGTCACCAATATGAGCATATCGGCGATTACTAGCTCCTATGATTCGAATACACATCAATTTTCGAGCTCCGCTGTTATCCGCTACATTTAAATAGGTCTGAGGTTGAATCATATAAATTTTTGAGTCTATTCTTCCAATGCAAAGGATGAAAAAAAAATAAAAAAAAATATTGTTTGTCTAAGTCTAAAAAAAGAAACCTGTGATTTTGTTTCATCCCCAGGACTCATTTCTGTCGGTTCTACATTTTTATCCCGAAATAAGAAATTGAGTTCGTATAGGCATTTTGGATGCTGCTATTAAAATAGCCCTTTTAGCTATATTTTCGGTTACTCCACCCATTTCATATAGTATTCGCCCCGGTTTAACAACAGCTACCCAATATTCAGGGGATCCTTTCCCTGAGCCCATACGTGTTTCAGCAGGTCTTACTGTAACTGGTTTATCTGGAAAGAGCCGGACCCATATTTTTCCACCACGGCGTGCATTTCGTGTCATTGCTCGGCGACCTGCTTCGATTTGTCTCGATGTGATCCAAGCGGGTTCAAGTGCTTGAAGAGCATATTTACCGAAACAAATATGATTACCTCGATAAGATATTCCCTTCATTCTTCCTCTATGTTGTTTACGGAATTTAGTTCTTTTGGGGTTATAGTTGATGGTTGTTTCGGAATTTCATCTCTACTACAGAGCTGGACGTGAGAGTTTCTTCTCATCCAGCTCCTCGCGAATAAAAGGATTCAAAATGGAATTTCAATTAATTTGAATAGCTATTAGAATATTTTTATAAAAAATTTTATTTTTTTCTAACGTCCTAATAAATCTTTATTGTCTTTTGTCCTTTATCCGAGTTTACCAATTCAAAAAAAGAAAGTTTTCGCGGGCGAATATTGACTCTTGCAATCTCTATTTCAGTCCTAGCACTTGTTCGTCACTTTTCCGAATAGATGAATTGATTTCCGGTTCATTTCGCCATCCTAACTAGTGAATTATTAAGATTCATTTGTTTAATAAAATCTTTTGCATTCACAGGTTCCTTCGTTTCCACCACTTCGTACTAAATGATTAGGTCAGAATTCTACAACGGAGCTCATAATCCAATTTATTCTTGAGTCAACTTTCTTAGTCTTTATTGACTCGAAGCTCTTGAGTTTTTTCTTCTCTTCTATCAGAAATTCCTTGAATATTTCATTATGTATGAATCAATTAGTATTGATGCTTTATTACATTGTCTTTTATGAGATAACCCACAGACCTTCCATATTAGAATTCTATATCATTGATATTCTTTTTCTCTCTTTCTCTCATCCTTCCATTTATCCACACCTTTTTTCTGTAATTTTGCTTTAAAAAAGTTTAATTATTTCAGTTGCTACAAAGATATGACTTATTTCACATATCTTGACTGGTTCTTTAGATCCAGATAATATGAAGTGATGAATTGGTTTTCATACTATCGGGCCGGTCTTTTGTAATCCTAACCCTAAAAAAAAAACCAACGAGTCACACACTAAGCATAGCAATTATATCAAAAGGTCAATTGAATTTTTATTCAACCCTATAGAATTAAGAGAATTAAGAATTAGTTTGATTGGTAAGAAAAAGAATGAACGAGTTTCTCCCTTTTTCCTTCTATCAATAGATAGAAGGAAAAAACAATGAAAGTTTTCTTATTCCTCTTCCTTGTCTATAAAAATCCAAATTTTGATGCCCAAAACCCCATAGATAGTCCGAACTGTATAGGAACAATAATCTATTTTAGCTCGAATGGTTTGTAGGGGAACCCTGCCCTCTCTGATCCATTCGACACGGGCAATTTCTTTTCCGTCGATACGCCCTGCAATTTGTACTTGAATTCCTTTTGTATCCGCTTGTTCAGTTAATTCAATAGCCTTTTTCATTGCTTTTCGAAATGAAACTCTATTTTTTAATTGTCCTGCTATAAATTCTGCAAGAATATTAGGGTTTCCGTAAGGTTTTGCAATTCTTGTGATAGCAATGTTAAGTTTTCGATTCACATAATGAAATTTTTTTTGTAAATTCATCTGTAATTCTTCGACCCCTCGCGGTCTACTTTCTATTAATAACTTTGGGAATCCCATAAAGATTATGACCTGGATCAAATCGATTCTTTTTTGAATCTCAATATGCGCAATTCCCTCGGCGCCGGAGGATATTTTCATATTCTTTTGAATATAATTTTTAATAAAGTCTCTTATTTTTTGATCTTCTTGTAGGTCCTCAGAATAATTTTTTGGTTTTGCAAACCAAAGGGAATGATGGCTTTGGGTTATACCAAGTCGGAAACCAAGTGGATTTATTTTTTGTCCCATACTACCTCACTATCACTATTATATACATTATGATCTACCATAGTTGTCTTTTTCCATCTAGGGTTTTTTAACGAATAGAAAGATATATCTTCATATTCATCTAAAGATATATCTTTTACTACAATAGTTATATGACAGGTAGCCTTTTTTATCGCATAACTACGTCCTCGAGCTCGAGGTTTGAA